TCTTTTTTCTTTCCTTTGGCATTTCGCATTTCTCATCAAATAAATAGGGGGATTTTCATTATTTCAACTCCTACAGATTGGTAGGAGAAAGACATATTTAGTACAATTATTGAGAGCATTCTAGTCCGGATTCCATGAGATACTGAGTCTGCTTTTTCGATTGTTCCCAATTCATGTAATGGAATAGAGGACTATATGTTTCTTGGGCGCACAGACCCAAATTGAATTCATTTCTTGTACAATACAAAATGAATTTCACATTAACAGAATTTCATTTCCCTGATAGAATACTTTTCCAGATTCAAAAATCCCCCCTTCTGACTTCGGTTTTGTTTGTGTAACGGCAATTACTAATGTGAAGTTGAAAAATCTATTTCATTCAAATTGTACGCTGAGCTTTTGGTATAGGTATCCCAGTACGAATAACCTAAGGAAGGAGGGTAAAAGAAAAATAAAGATCAATATCCCACCCCTTTTAGCTTAGCAAGTAGCAGGGGAATAAATCCATTTTTCCTTCCTATTTTGATATTTTTTTAGAGGGCTCGTCGAAGAACGAACAAACCCCAAACTAAAATAGTTAGTTTGATGGAATATTACATCCTTTATCCCGGGACTCCTCTTTATCACACTTCTTTGTCTTCCAAGAAAACTAGATCATTAAAAAAAAAACGGAGTTTAGAACGTAACTCCCTTCTTTTTCCACTTCGCTTCGATTGTTTGTTGGGGGTTTGTGACTAATGGAAACGGACGGGTGGTCGGACGATACTTTATCCGATGATTGTACAAGGAGGACGTAAGGTAGGTTATAGATAAAGAACAGAAAAGAATGAGAAATAAAGAAATTTTGGATTCGGTATGGATAAAAGATCTTCCTATGTTATACTATTCAATTCTTGACGACGAATTGATTTGATAGCTCAGATATTGTTATTCATGATATTGATCTGATTTCAAGATCATCGAGAGGGAATTCATTCATTGAATTGACAGGAGAAAGATTTATTATCTCTATGGGATTAAATCCCGAGTTATTTTGAAGTAAAAAAACGATGAGATTATGGAAGTAAATATTCTTGCATTTATTGCTACTGCACTGTTCATTCTAGTCCCTACTGCGTTTCTACTTATCATTTACGTAAAAACCGTAAGTCAAAATGATTAATTAATGAGTTAATGGTTAAACAAATCAAATGAAAAGGATTCTAATTTTGTGTCTTAAATGAAATGAGCGGACTATAACCGGCAGTATTCTATGAGATCCGATAGTACGGTAAGAAAGAAATAGATGAACCCTTCTTTCTTACCATACTATCTATTAGTGTTAGTATTATTGTAGTGTATAAAGTTATACAGCGTATAAAGAAAGTTGTACTTTATAATCTAATAAAGATAGAGGCTAAATATAAATCAATCTACAATATTATCTTCATATATGTAGATATCAATTCCATTCATTTCATATATAGAATGGACATAGGACCCCCCAATTCTATTTCTTTGATACATCTATTTGTTTCGAGCAATCTGAAATAATCGTCTGACTCTTATAGTTCGAATTTCTAGATTTTTGATTATTTACACTATGAATTTCAGGATCTATCGAAAGAATCAAATCAATGCAGGAAAAACGATATGGGCATATATTAAAAAAATCAAATAGTCATTTTTTTTAGCATTCCGAAGAAATAATTGATTGAGCCATTGACAGGAGTTCTGTGGGCACTTCTTCGGATTTCGAAGAGTAAACCTCACAGATTTTTAACGGTTGAACCATGATATGAAATGCGTCGATAAAATCGAAATTCCGAAAAGAAAAGGAAAAAAAAAATAGAAAATAATAAAAAAAGGAAAGTGCGCAATATGTGACGCCCCTAAGGCAAGATCTTCTTTTATTATGCATAGTATCCCATTAGACAACCACTATGTTTATATTCTTTCTCATATAAAGTGCGTATACACTTAACAAAACGACTTCCTTTTTGAAGAGTAAAAAGGGAAAGAAAAGGGGATCGGGTCTTCCTCAGTATCCATCTATCATTCTGGTAAGAGCCCGTTCATTGAAATAGAAAAGTTAGGAAGAATTAAGTTGGACTAAATTTTCTATCATCTGTATCCCTTTCCTTTCGAAACACAAACATGGGAATCCGTGAAATATCTCTTTGATTGAAAGAGTATTAGTCATATAATACATTATTCCACTAGAATCCAATGGAAAAATGAAGATATATATTCGATTTTTTTCTTTTTAAAGAGTTCAAACCGCCTTGCAGAACGACCTATAAAACAGTTGATAGAGTTTGATTCCTCAACTCAATTAGTAGTACCTTTAGAGCCCACTTCTTCCCCATACTACGAGTGAAAGGGAAAATGTAAAGACTACCATTAAAGCAGCCCAAGCAAGACTTACTATATCCATGTGAATTATGTCCCCTATCTTGATGAAGGAATTATTCCATTATTGCTCACTAATAATAGTGGAATCAATGGCGCAGAGTCAAAAAGGGATTCTGACCGAAGACTATTGATGAACCAATCCAACAAATCCACTTCTAAAAAATTCCTATATGATTTGAAATCTGGAAAGACTAAATACAAGTAAAATATGCAATGATATCTCAAGGAACTCTTATTAATGGAACATGTAGGAATAAAAAGGCCTATTCTTTTTTGTTAACCTTCATAAGTAAAGTAAAAAAGCATAATCATAGATCACTATCTATTCCATACCTCTATTTCCCTTTTGATCTAATCCATACCATCTCCCGAATGTTTCGCAGAGACAGTTGGGAGACGGTATCTCATATTCTTGACGAGAGGTTGCTGAAAAGAAATTCTTTTTGCACTTTTTCTATATCTATTTTATTTAAAGTAAATTATCAATCCAATCTAATATTGATTGAATGCCTGAACATTCAGAGATTCTCGTGAGTGTCCATATATAAAGTATCTAAAGGATCTTCCCCCCTCTCCACAACTACTAATGGAATTCGATTTCCTATCCGGCTATCCAATGGAATTCAAGACCTAGTCAGTAGACACTACATTAGTAGTAGAAAGATTAGCAGTAGAAAGGAATCGAGAAGTCTTGAGAGCCCTTCCCCCATTCGAATCTTTCCTTGAATTCTAGATCCAAAGATTTACAATCTTTTAGAAAACCCCCAGATCCGATGCGTAGAAGCAAACAAGTATCAACAGTCCATTTCTTCTACTTCCGCTGGGGAATAATTTGGAGAGTTCTATCAGCGGAACAGAATCAGAGATTTTGAGCCTTTTTTTTGTTGATCAGGCGACACCCGGATTTGAACTGGGGAAAAAGAGGATTTGCAGTCCCCCGCCTTACCACTCGGCCATGCCGCCAAATTGATACAAAATAGATGAAAATTTTCCCCTTCGGGTTGGAGTACGGAACTTCTTTTTTTATTGTACTTGCATCTTAATCCTCCTTTTCTTAATCCCTTTCCTAAAAGAAACCCTCCTCCTCTTTATTTATTTTTTCTTTTTGGTTGGATTTGATCCAACCCTTCGATTGATTGTATAGTATCTCAAAACACATAATGCCTAAAAATTTCCCCTCCCCTTTCTATTAATATTAAAAAGGGCGGATTTTCAGTCATAAAAAAAATTATGACAACTTGGAACCGTTAACTATTGACTGCGGCCTGCGAATTCGTGAACTATTTTTGGATTTGAATCTCCAATTGTGTTTTCCTAATGACATAATCAAAAAGTTGGTGCATACCACATCAGTGTTGATTTGTTTCAATCCAAAATCCTTCTCAATTTCAATTATAACAACAATTATGAGTATATGTAAACCCCAGAACAGAAATTGTTACACAGATATCTAATCGAATTGGGTATCTTATTTATATATGTTGCCTATAGGAAATTATCAGAAAATTATCGTGCTTCAGTTTTTCGTGGAATAGAAAATAGAAACTTTGTTTTGATAGAGCACGGAAATAAAGGAGAAGACGGATCTATAGATAGCTCTATCTGCACGTGTTTAATAAATCCAGCCCTTCTTAGATATATACTTTGATACTTTACAATTCTAACTTTCTCCATCGTATTCTGCCAATTCTACTAAAAACTGGGTTAGGTAAAAAAATATCTCTTCTCTGTGAATCTTTTTTGAACAATGGAATCATAAAAGAGGTTAAGTGCTAAAAAAATAGACTCTATATTGTTTCTGGTTTTTATGTCTTTATCTCAACGAAAAGATCAAATACCGAATCCATTTAGTTGTCTGGTATGCAAGTTGATTGGAATATGTAATAGCATAATAATGCTAGGAATGGAATCCGTTTTGATATTCTATACAAAATCCCATAATCATAATATAGTAAGCCTAAGCGGCATAATTCTCTTTCTAGGAATGTTTTATCAACCCTGTATCTGTTGCAAATTCTAATTTGAAATAGAAAATTCTCTTTCTTCCGCCGTTCATACGTATTTCATACATTCCATATCTGGAATGGAGTCAAATTTCATGCGATTCAGTAAACAGAATCTAAATTCTACCGTTACTAGATCATCTATATGATTCGATGAAGAATGATCTAATAATGGGATTTTTTGATAAATAGGAAATTCAAAATGCTCCAGGATGGAAATGAGGGAATGTATACAATACCCGGGTTTAATCAGATACAATTTGAAGGATTTTGTAGGTTCATTGATCAGGGCTTGATGGAAGAACTTTCTAAGTTTCCAAAAATAGAAGATACGGATCAAAAAGCGGAATTTCAATTATTTTTGGAAACATATCAATTTGTAGAACCATTGATAAAAGAAAGAGATGCTGTGTATAAATTACTCACATATTCTTCTGAATTATATGTATCCGCAGGACTAATTTGGAAAACCCGCAGGGATATGCAAGAACAAACAATTTTGATTGGAAATATTCCTCTAATGAATTCTCTGGGAACTTCTATAGTAAAGGGAATATATAGAATTGTGATCAATCAAATATTGCAAAGCCCTGGTATTTATTA